TTTTATGATAAAGAACGAAAATTCGGATAGAGAAGCAAGAGTTTTAGCTCAACATATATGTATGTCTGTTTTCAAAGCACGAAGAGTAATTGATCAGATTCGCGGACGTTCTTATGAAGAAACACTCATGATATTGGAACTAATGCCTTATAGGGCATCTTATCCAATTTTAAAATTAGTTTATTCTGCAGCAGCAAATGCTAGTCATAATATGGGTTTGAATGAAGCTGATTTATTTATTAGTAAAGCTGAAGTCAATAGAGGTGCTATTGTGAAAAAGTTAAGACCCCGGGCTCGAGGGCGTAGTTATCTGATAAAAAAAACCACTTGTCATATAAAGATCTTTTTAAAAGAAAAATCTAAATCTTAGATTCCTATTTAGAAAAAAATGGATGGAAAAATAATAGAAAAATATGGGACAAAAAATAAATCCACTTGGTTTCAGACTTGGAACAACTCAAAGTCATCATTCTTTTTGGTTCGCAAAACCAAAGAATTTTTCCAAGGGTCTACAAGAAGATGAAAGAATACGGAATTGTATTAAGGACTATGTAAAAAAGAATAAGAGAATATCCTCAGGTTTCGAAGGAATTGCCCATATAGTAATTCAAAAAAGAATAGATTTGATTCAGGTCATAATCTATATTGGATTTCCCAATTTATTAATAGAAGGACGAACACGGGGAGTCGAAGAATTACAGATGAATGTACAAAAAGAATTTCATTCTGTAAACCGGAGACTCAACATTGTTATAACAAGAATTGAAAAGCCTTATGGACAACCTAATATTCTTGCAGAATATATAGCTTTACAATTAAAAAATAGAGTCTCATTTCGAAAGGCAATGAAAAAAGCTATTGAATTAACTGAACAAACGGGTACAAAAGGGATTCAAGTGCAAATTGCAGGGCGTATCGACGGAAAAGAGATTGCACGTGTCGAATGGATCAGAGAAGGCAGGGTTCCCTTACAAACAATTCGCGCTAAAATTGATCACTGTTCCCATACAATTAGAACTATCTATGGAGTCTTAGGCATCAAAATTTGGATATTTGTAAACCAAGAATAAGAAAAGAAAAAAGAAGAAGAATGGACCTTTCTTTATTTCGCCATTCTGGTCATCGATAGAAAAAATTTAGAAACTCTTTTCTTCTTTTTCTTTTTTTCTTAATCAAATAAAAACGAACAATTCTAATTCTATAAGGTTGAATAAAAATTTGATTTACCCCTTAATTTAATTTATATTTTAGTATAATTGCTATGCTCAGTGTGTGACTCGTTAGTTTTTTCTTTAGAATTGAGATTTAAAAAAACAGGCTAACCCCACTATAAACTTAGTAACTATCAAAACTAAAGAAACTCAAAACTAATAACCAACTTATTGCTTCGTATTGTCGAGATCCCAAGAAACAGTCACTATATGACTGAATCGATCATATAGTTGTAGCATTGTAGCAACTGAAATTCTTTTCATAAAAAAGAAATCTGATTATGAATTGTGAAAAAAAAAGGGATGTGGAAAAATGGAAGGATGATAGAAAGAGAGAATAAAGATCTCAATGATATATGATTCCCATATGTATGGTTTATGAAAAATTACCCCATAAAAAAGGCAGTGTTATAAAGCATCAACATCAATAGAAAATAAAAATACAAAATATACAATTACAATACAATAGAATAAGAAATATACAAATAAAAGATAGAAAGAAGATAGAAATATAGAATAAATAATAAATAAAAAGAAGATAGAATATAGAATAAATAATAAATAAAAGAAATGAAATTCAAATAAGAATATAAAGAATAGAAAATAGAGAATAATTTAATCGAGCTTCGGGTTAAGAAAAACTGAGGAGATTGACTCGGAAACAAATAAGAGATTTTGTTGAGAGCTCCATTGCAGAGTTCAGGCCTAAACATTCATGGAGAAGCTATGGGAACGATGGAACCTGTGACTACATAGGATTTTCTTGAAAACGAATGAATCCTAATGATTCATTGGGTAGGATGGCGAAATGAACCAATAAAAAATGGATTTATTCTGAATGGTCATGGATTGATCCTACAAATGAAGGAGGAAAGAGTCAATATTCGCCCGCGAAACCTTTCTTTATTTTTAATCCTTATTTCATTTAAGGATTTCATTTATTGGCGTGATTCAATTTCAATAGAGGTAAAGTAAAATACTTTAGAAATCTTGATAAAAGAAAGAGGCATTATATATAAAATATAAACAAAAACACCTAGTTATCTAGTTAGTTATATATAAAGTTACCTATGTAACAAATTCAATATAAAAAGAATTAGTATATTCTTTCTTTTCATTTTGATAGAATGAAATACATAAATACATGTGTATATTTAATATTCTTGAATCATTTCATTCGCGAGGAGCTGGATGAGAAGAAACTCTCATGTCCGGCTCTGCAGTAGAGATGGAATTCAGAAACAACCATCAACTATAACCCCAAAAGAACCAGATTTCGTAAACAACATAGAGGTAGAATGAAGGGAATATCTTGCCGAGGCAATCATATTTGTTTTGGCAGATATGCTCTTCAGGCACTTGAACCTGCTTGGATCACAGCTAGACAAATAGAAGCAGGGCGAAGAGCAATGACACGATATGCACGTCGTGGTGGAAAGATATGGGTACGTATATTTCCCGACAAACCTGTTACTGTAAGACCTACAGAAACACGTATGGGTTCGGGCAAGGGATCCCCCGAATATTGGGTATCCGTTGTTAAACCGGGCCGAATACTTTATGAAATGAGTGGAGTATCAGAAACTGTAGCCAAAACTGCTATGGAAATAGCTGCATGCAAAATGCCTATACGAACTCAATTTGTTATTTCAGGATAGGTAAACAAAAGTAAAAGAAGAAGGAAGGAGTATTGAGAATGAAAAAAGACCACAGATTTCTTTATCTCTGGACAGACAATATTTCTTTTTTCCATTATCCCTTGCATTGAAATAAGAGATTCAAATAAAAATGATATGATTCAACCTCAGACCCTTTTGAATGTAGCGGATAACAGTGGAGCTCAAGAATTGATGTGTATTCGAATCATAGGAACCGGCAATCACCGATATGCTCATATTGGCGATGTTATTGTTGCTGTAATCAAAGAAGCAGTGCCCAACATGCCTCTAGAAAGATCAGAAATAATTAGAGCTGTTATTGTACGCACGTGTAAAGAACTCAAACGTGACAACGGCATGATAATACGATATGATGACAATGCAGCAGTTATCATTGATCAAGAAGGAAATCCAAAAGGAACTCGAATTTTTGGTGCGATTGCTCGGGAATTGCGACAGTTGAATTTTACTAAAATAGTTTCATTAGCACCCGAAGTCTTATAGATGAAAATAGGATATATCCTATCTATTCTATATGTAGAAAATAGAAATAGAATATTCAAATATCTGAAATAGATCCGATTAATAGATTGTGTCTCATGCATATATTTGAGATTTAGAATAATCTTTTAGAATTGAATAATTCCAAAAAAAAAGATTCAATAAAAAATAAAACAAAAAAGAAGCATGTTGATTATATCAAAATGAGGAGGCACCAATAACTATATTTCGTCATGGGTAGGGACATTATTGCCGATATAATAACTTCTATAAGAAATGCTGACATAGATCAAAAGGGAAGAGTTCAAATAGTATCTACTAATATCACTAAAAACATTGTGAAAATACTTTTACGAGAAGGTTTTATTGAGAACGTTCGAAAACATCAAGAAAGCAAAAAAAATTTCTTGGTTTCAACCTTACGACATAGAAAGACTAGGAAAGGGAATAAAATGATTTTAAAGCGTATAAGCCGACCCGGTCTACGAATCTATTCCAACTATCAACGAATTCCTAAGATTTTAGGTGGAATGGGAATTGTAATTCTTTCTACTTCTCGAGGTATAATGACAGATCGAGAAGCTCGACTAGAAAAAATTGGAGGAGAAATTTTGTGTTATATATGGTGATTCTCCTGGGGTACCCTAATTTTCTCTCGAACTTACTATTTGTAAAATAGAGAGGAGAAGTGAATTATAGAACTCTTCCTCTATTAGTTGATACTTAAAGGGGGTTCCCTGGAATGAAAGAACAAAAATTGATTCATGAGGGTTTAATTACTGAATCACTTCCCAACGGTATGTTCCGAGTTCGGTTAGATAATGAAGATCTAATTCTAGGTTATATTTCAGGGAGAATCCGGCGCAGTTTTATACGTATACTACCCGGAGATAGAGTCAAAATCGAAATGAGTCGTTATGATTCAACTAGGGGACGTATAATTTATAGACTTCGCAAAAAAGATTCGAACGATTAGATCATTCTTTTAAACATCCTTTTCGTAGGGATATAATTCGAAGTTCAAAAATGCAATAAACTGATTCTTGTTTCCAAAAAAATAGATTCAGAATGAAAGTAAGGAATGATAAATATGAAAATAAGGGCTTCTGTTCGTAAAATGTGTGAAAAATGTCGCTTGATTCGTAGGCGGGGGCGAATTATAGTCATTTGTTCCAATCCGAGACATAAACAGAGACAGGGGTAATCCTTCTCAAGTTCTAAATCAAGTACTTTTTCAAACCCATGTACATGTAAAAAGAAAGAAGAAAGGATTCGTTTTCATATGAAATGGATATCCCCCGTATCTTTCTGTAGATTTCTGATTCTTCTTTCTTTTTCTTTTATTCTTATGAATATGATCTAATAAAATATGACAAAACCTATAGCAAAAATTGGTTTACGTAAGAATGCACGTATTGGTTCAAATAAGAATGAACGTAGAATACCAAAAGGAGTTATTCATGTTCAAGCGAGTTTCAACAATACTATTGTAACTGTTACAGACGTACGAGGTCGGGTGGTTTCTTGGGCTTCCGCAGGTACTTCTGGATTCAGAGGCACAAGAAAAGGAACACCCTATGCTGCTCAAGCCGCGGCATTTAATGCTATTCGTACATTAGTTGATCAGGGTATGCAACGAGCAGAAGTTATGATAAAAGGTCCAGGTCTCGGAAGAGATGCGGCATTACGAGCCATTCGTAGAAATGGGATGCTATTAAGTTTCGTACGTGATGTAACACCCATGCCGCATAATGGATGTCGCCCCCCTAAAAAAAGACGTGTGTAGAAATAAGAATTCAAGAGATTCCAAGAGAAATAAATGATTCAATGATCTGATCCAATAATCATAAATAAAAGAAAAATAATAGTATGGTTCGAGAAGAAGTAGCAGGATCCACTCGAACACTAAAGTGGAAATGTGTTGAATCAAGAGTAGACAGCAAGCGTCTTTATTATGGTCGTTTTGTTCTGTCCCCGCTTATGAAAGGTCAAGCTTATACTATAGGTATAGCTATGCGAAGGGCTTTACTTGGAGAAATAGAAGGAACATATATCACACGTGCAAAATCTGAAAATGTGCTGCATGAATATTCTACGATAGCGGGTATTGAAGAATCAGTACATGAGATTTTAATAAATTTGAAAGAGATTGTATTGAGAAGTAATCTCTATGGAGTTAGGGACGCATCCATTTGCGTCAGGGGTCCCAAATACATAACAGCTCAAGATATCATCTCACCACCTTCTGTAGAAATAGTTGACACGACACAGCATATAGCTAACCTGACAGAACCAATTGATTTGTGTATTGAATTACAAATCAAGAGAGATCGCGGATATCGTATGAAATCCACAAATGACTCTCACGATGGAAGTTATCCTATAGATATTGTATCTATGCCTGTTCGAAATGCGAATCATAGTATTCATTCTTATGGGAATGGGAATGAAAAACAAGAGATACTCTTTCTAGAAATATGGACGAATGGAAGTTTAACTCCTAAAGAAGCACTTTATGAAGCTTCTCGTAATTTGATTAATTTATTTATTCCTTTTCTACATGCAGAGGAAGAGGACATGAATTTCAAGGAAAATGAAAACAGATGGAATCTACCCCCTTTTTCCTTTCAAGACAGATTCACTAATCTTAAGAAAAACAAAAAAGGAATTCCATTGACATGTATTTTTATTGACCAATCAGAATTGTCTTCCAGGACCTATAATTGTCTCAAAAGGTCCAATATACATACATTATTGGACCTTTTGAGTCACAGTCAAGAAGATCTTATGAAAATGGAAGATTTTCGCATAGAAGATGTAAAACAGATATTGGGTACTCTGCAGAAGCATTTTGCAATCAATTTACCTAAGAAAAAGTTTTCATTTTAAATCCATTGGACTTTTTTTTTCATTTTTTATTCTTTAGAAATAAAAAAGAATAGAATGAGTTTTTAATCTTCGACACGGTCCATATATTTGCAGAATAGATCATAATAAGATAGATGTATCTAGGGAAGATCCAGAAGGGGATCTTCCTTAGATACCTATGTCGTGGTATTTAACGGTTTAATCAATTTGAAAAAGACCTAAAGTTAGGGATTTCTCAATAGGTAAAGTTGCTCCAATACCTAACCAAAGAGCTACTGCGGTACCGATCAAAAAGACTGTTGTAGCTACTGGACGACGAAATGGATTTTGGAATTTATTGACATTCTCCAAAAAAGGTACTGTCAATAATCCTATTGGTACTGAAACCATTAAAAGAACACCCAATAACTTATTGGGTACTGTGCGAAGTATTTGAAATACGGGAAAAAAGTACCATTCGGGTAATATTTCCAACGGAGTTGCAAACGGATCCGCCGGTTCACCGATCATTGACGGCTCTAGAACTGCTAAGCCCACATTACATGCAATAGTGCCTAGAATTACTACTGGAAAAATATATAAAAGATCATTGGGCCATGCAGGTTCTCCATAATAATTATGTCCCATCCCTTTAGCCAATTTAGCTCTTAATACAGGATCATTCAAATCAGGTTTCTTTGTTATTTGGATAGGTGAATTATTGTAGATCCATCCCCCAAAGGAACCGGACATGATAATTTTTTATCATCCGGCTCGAGCAAGAATCAAAAGAATTACAGAAATAGATCCATAGAACATAAATAGGTCCTAGGTCCATAGAATATCTAGATTTCTCAAATTCCATACCTATCTACATATAGAATGTAGAATGACTCTATGTAAGAAAAGATTTCTCAAATTCCATTTCCCCGAGTTGCAACGATTCATTGTAAAGAATTCAGTTCTGGCAACAAGGAAATGCTCAATATCCAAGTAGGCTTACAAATTCGATCATGATCAAGTGCTTTTTGGATTGTCTCATTCATGTCTTTTGGTTGGTATTTATCCCCACAACATCTCGATTGTGTTACATACAAAAATACAAAGTTTTTACTTGTTACTAATAAAGTCTAGCCCCTGTGCTTCCTTAGATCCCTTATTTAACTCCGATAGTATCATAGATCAGGGTCGATGCAGAGGAAATGAATGCATCTACATACTATAAAAAACTTACTAAGATTACTATCAAATTAATACGAAATACTAATACTAGCAATTAATTATAAGAAAATTACTAAAAAAAAAAAGAAAAATTCAACAAAGTGGAATAAATAGAACATTGGATTCCACATCACTTATTCTAGGGATCTTACGGAGCCTGTTCATGCATGACATGATTCGGGTATGATCATAGAAAATATTCTCCTCAAGCGAACCGGTCTATCCTATGCTACATAAAGGGACTTACGTGATGGTTGGATGCGGAGACACATTGGGTTGTGAATTCCAACGTGGCGGATAAAATCATATATCTGCATGGACCAATCAATAGTTCAAGTCACACACTCCCATAATCCATCCTCTTTTAGGAAAATATACTTCAACTATTCGATTCGTATCAAATAAACAATACTTCAGAGTTGAATAGAAGTATCCAAATAACATGCCTTATTTTTAAATAATCCATATTTGTAGCAATGAAAGACTCTTGTTCCTCCCCGATATGATAAATTACAAATATCTATGATCTGCCTTCTCTATAAAGGACCCGAAATACCTTGCTTACGTATCATTGAAAAGTGCATTAACATAAATACGGCAGTAAGAAGAGGCAATACAAAAGTATGTAAACTATAAAAACGAGTCAAAGTGGATTGGCCCACACTAGCACTTCCACGTAATAATTCTACCAAAGGCGATCCTATTATAGGAATAGCTTCAGGCACGCCTGTTACAATTTTTACTGCCCAATAGCCAATTTGGTCCCGAGGTAAGGAATAACCAGTTACGCCAAAAGATGCGGTCAATACAGCCAGAACCACCCCTGTAACCCAAGTTAATTCGCGGGGTTTTTTAAACCCACCCGTAAGATACACACGAAATACGTGCAAGATCATCATTAGAACCATCATACTTGCTGACCATCGATGAACTGATCGAATTAACCAACCAAAGTTGGCCTCAGTCATTATGTATTGAACAGAGGAAAAAGCCTCTGTAACAGTTGGACGATAGTAAAAGGTCATAGCAAAACCCGTAGCTACTTGTACTAAAAAACAAGTAAGTGTAATTCCCCCTAGACAATAAAATATGTTGACATGAGGAGGAACATATTTACTAGTTATATCATCTGCAATCGCTTGAATCTCGAGACGTTCCTCGAACCAATCATATACTTTATTGAGATAGGTAACCCAAGAAAGACTCCCCCTCTGAGAACCGTATATGAGAATTTCATCTCGTACGGCTCAAGCCGAAACACACAAATACTAGTTTCAACGGATATGGAATAGAGAGTTTAAAACTTCTTGTGGCTTAGCCGCTTGACTCGATTTGACCAAAAGATACGAAGTAAGAAAAATCCGGAATATCTTCTTTGTGATGATAATGCCAAGAAATAAAATCTCAAGTTGGCTCATCCATCTTTCTTTATGTTAATCCTGACAGGCCTCTTGAATCTTCTCTTCCCTATCTTTTTTTTTTTTGATAGGAATTCTCTTGTTGAGACCCTATGAATCAATTGAAACCTCAGATTCATACTAAAACCACGATGATTTAAGAAAACCAAAGCTAAACTCAAAGGTTTTCTGAGTAAAAACCATTTGATCATCACTTCTTTAATGAATGTAATAACTCAACAAAATCTAGAGAAAGAGATTTCTTTCGGTCAAAAGAAGTATGAAGGAAAAAATTGTTTGATTTATAAAAGACCTATTTCCATTTTTTTAATCCGGTTGCGAGGTCTGAATAATAGGTATGAATCATAGTTCAAACATTTCTTTTCTTGATCTATTCTATATAGTCCGTGCTCCAGAGACTAGAATAAATATCTGACGAGGTAGAATCATCTTGATAGAGATGACAGGTCCATTCTCTGTATTATCAATAGGATCAATTATAACAAGTCACACGCTCATATTCCGGAAATGAAATATCGAAACAAATAAATTTCACGATCGAACTACCAGAATGGTCTATAAATCCAAGTCTTAGGTAATCTTAAGTTGAAGTATTAAGTATCTTAAGCATTAAGTAAGTATAAGTAAAATAATCTTTTTTGATTGAAAAACTAAGACTTCATAGTTTTTATGAACTAATTAATTGAAATTCCATCCAGTAAAACAGATGAATTATAAATTTCTAAAATAATAGATAGAAATATTGCAAATAGAGCCATTGCAACTCCCATAAGTGGTGTAGTCCCCCACCCTGGAGCTACTTTTCCATATTCCGAATTCAATGGTTTCAATAAACTCCCTACGCCAGTTCGTCTTGGCCCAGATCTAGAACTACTCTCAACGGTTTTTGTAGCCATAAATCCTCTTTTATCATGGGTTGAAATCTGTTGACTTTGTATACCATTCCGTTGTAGTTGTAAATAAACGACATTATCGTGATCCTTTGTGATCTTGAAATTATCGAAAAAATGGAAACAGCAACCCTAGTCGCCATCTCCATATCCGGTTTACTTGTAAGCTTTACTGGGTATGCCTTATATACCGCTTTTGGGCAACCCTCTCAAAAATTAAGAGATCCCTTCGAAGAACATGGGGACTAGTTGAA